AAAAGTATTTCTAGTTTGCATAGTCCAATCATTGATACGGAAAATTTCTACAATAAATTGAGTAGGTTACTAATCGAGTTTCCTATCCACGATTCTGCTATTGACTGGAATATTGTTATGGGAATAATCCATAGGATTAATCCCCCGGGTTCATCGAAATGGAAAAAGTAAGGACGATTTGCAATGCTTTTCTTCTGTACAACTACAAAGTAAAAAACATTCGAATTCGATGAATTTCATATTCATAGATCATTTTTCACTTATTGAATGATAAATCACTACAAGTGACGGAGATAGACGATTTAAATAATAGAAAACCCAATATTTAAAAATGCTATCAAGAATGACTGGAAGAATACAAACAAGACAAGATATAATTTGATCATTATGAACAAACCCAAAATCTTTGTAGACAGAGCTAATTAGTAGTTCCCAACCACGGGTCGAATGAAATCCGAGACATAAATCTGCTAATAAAAGAATAGAAAGCGCTTTTGTTGTGTCACTTAAGTTATATAGGAATTCCTGAGTCCACGAGTTAAGAATCCCAAGTTCTTTATTACCCAAAATAGAATAACCACTTAGAATAAGGAACGAGATTAAATTTGTCGATAAGTACAAAATCGTATGAATACGATCCTCGTTGTGCATCTTAATTAATTGAGTTGTTTCGTTCTGGATTCCTATACGAAGGTTTTGGAGAGGTGTTTCCGCGTATTCCTTGATCATTTCGTCCAAGAGGAGAAGTTCGTCTAATTCTATGAATTTTTCGAGAATACTCTTTTCTTCAATCTCGTTCAAAAAAGTTTCGGATTGCGCAGTATTCCACCAATTAGTAACCCAAGATTCTAGACTTTTATTAAATAAGAGAGAAAGAGACCGGGGCAAAAAGACTATAGATGCAAGATATAAAAGAGGAGTGAATGCTTTCTTTTTTGCCATTTTTTCATCTATGAATTGTTAATGAACCCTCTCAGTCGTTGACTCGAGGCCCTCTAATATTTCGAAAAATTTCACTGACTCTTAGGAGTCAGGGAGCGAATAATTCAGGGAAGTTTCTGAAGAATCTTGTGATGATCAAAAATGAGCAGCAAACCAAAGCAGGAATTGGCTAGTTATCCTGAATCGTTATAAGGGATCCAATTGTTTGGACAGTAAGGAGCACAAAAACAGATAAATTAAGGCGTGTCGATTGAAAAAAAAATTTTACATACGATCTATCTGAATCTAAAGTTTCAATTTCACCAAGTCTGGATTTTTCTATTTTGATGTATAGATATTGGACTTAAAATAGAAAATAGAAACTAGGAAAGTTTTTTTCTAAATGGTTGAGTATGCGAGAAATCTATTATTTCAATTTGTTACTTCTTGTTATTATTGAATTGTGTAGATTTACATACCTATAAAAGACCCCAAAACAAAAAGCGTTTTGTTTTCTACTTCTCCCTTATACGCCTACTTTAGCTCGAATCCATGTTCGGAATAAACCTCAGTTTAGTTATGTTATAGAAATTTGTGATAGAAACAGAGGATTCGTGAGTTTTTCCCCTCCTGCCGCGAAATTTTCTCACAGTTCTCAAAAGACTTCAATGGGTACACGCAAGAAATAGGCCAATTTCGCAGCTTTTTGTTCAATTTCCCACGCAGTCAAATTCTCATCAGTACGAGTCAATGGAAGGGCTCCCTGTCCTCGGATATCCATATAAAGGACACGACGAGCATAAAGACCTTCTTTAACTTCTATTCGGACGGACTGAATATCTTTTATAAGGAATCGGAGAAAGATACGCCGATTTTTTCCGGGAAATCCCCAACGAAAGATACACACGATTCCTTCTTTTTGATCGAATCGATCATAACCACTACCTACATTCCAAGAAATTGTGCACCATAAATAGGAGCTAATAAAAAGACCCGCGATCCCATAGAAAGACATCACAATCCCTTGTGGAAAAAAAACAATTTGCTGAAACGGAAATAAAGATATCCAAGTTCTACCAAGATAACTGGAAGTTCCAACCAACAAGAATCCTAATGAACCTAAAAAAAGGATAACAGTCCAGCAGAAATTACTTGTTTTTCGAGATCCCGTTATAGGTTCTATCCATATATGTTCTGATCGACAACTCATACTTGATCCGGTTTCAGTTTCTTGGAATTGAGAGAATATCCCAAATGAATTTGACTTTAGTCTTTCTGTTTCCGAAGTAACTCTCATCAACTAGCACTAGTTTGATAGGAACTTTTAAGAGTAATTCATTAAGGAATAATTCATTAAATTGATTAGATCTAAACTAATAACATATCCTTCGTACGACCCCACTAAAGAAAGATATCCACATACTCCATTTACCCATATATCGTGGTTCTGCAGATATAAGAGTTTTTCGACGGAAGCTGCTTATACCATCTTTCACTAATACCGGCGTTATTATAGAAGTCTAAAACTAAACGAGTGAGATTTTATCCCATCGGTTCTAAACAATCTTATTTTTTTGAA